TGATTAATATGTTAGAATATTTAGTGTTGGGTTGCTTTTCATAAATTTTTGGTAGGGGGTTTTGGGTGATTGGCGGATGAGCAAAAATAAAAATTAATGTGCATATATATATATATATATATATATATAATGGGGATGCCAATTCATACTTCAACTTAATGGCTCATACGTTCTTGAGTCCTCCTTGGTTTCGGGGTTTGACAAGGATAGCAGGATTACGTCGAGCGTAGGGGGGTAGGGGGGTTTGTCGCGCAAAAACCAAAGGGGGCACTATGTAAGGATAAGTTGAACAAGAGATAAGCATGTATGCACTTGATTTAATAATATGTAATTCTTAAGTTATGTCTTATAATAATTAACATTTATTACAGCATGCAAGGAAAATGTTCAACCTTAAATTAATATTTGAGCCTGCACTCTGAAATGCCAAGTGAAAAGAAACCAAAAAAGATAACGTTATGCATATAAAAGAATGCTCGGCATGGTGGGTAACGAGACATATGTACTACACCATTAATCAAATGCCAGTATAATTATCTTAGGGTGGAATATTACAGTAATGTTCCTGAAATAGGAACCAGATGCCAGTAATAGTTCATATTGTGCAACCCCCACAATTTATGTCCTTGATTCCATCATGCATGATATTCCTTTATATAAATTAGTTGGTGGTTTCTTACTACATTAAAATGTTTTGGTGGGATTTTAGTTGATCCTTCAAGGAAAAATTTGAGGTCAAATTTTTGGGGATTAATATATTACCCAGGTTCATATACTATTATTTGTGAGTCTTAATATTATGCTTATGTATGGCTTAATATTTAGTACCTGCTTTATGGTTAAAATAATGAGTTGGTGATAATACATACATGCATTAACACATTGGTGTAAAATTACACATGTTGTGTATTAAACCATAAGGGGTGGTTTATCCCCAGGAAATAGTTTAGTTTAGAATTCTGGCTTTGGGAGCCAGTGGTGGGAGTTAAAATCTCCCTTTTCTGGGCGCTAGGGAGGAATTTAACCTCCGATCTTCGGATTACAAGACCGATGCTTTTGGACTAAGCTACTAGGGCAAGCTCATTCTAGTGCTTTGTTTTCCAATCATCCTGCTAGTGGAATAAAGATGAGGAATAGTGCGAAGTATAAGACGGATGCGATTTGTCCGATGATGATGAATGGGTGCTCTACTGGTATTCCTCCAATTCATGTTAGAATGATTATGTCTGCTACTAGGGCTCAGAACAAGAATTGGGTGATTGGGCGGAATGTTAGGCCTCGTTGTTTTGAGGTGTGTAGGAGGGGTACTACTATTAGTACTAGGATGGAGAAAAGTAGTGCGAGGACACCTCCAAGTTTATTTGGAATTGATCGCAGAATGGCATAGGCGAATAGAAAGTATCATTCTGGCTTGATGTGAGGGGGAGTAACTAGGGGGTTGGCGGGGGTGAAGTTTTCTGGGTCTCCTAGCAGGTTGGGGGAGAATAGTGCTAACATCATGAGGGCTAGGAGTATTAGTACGAATCCTAGAAGGTCTTTATATGTAAAGTATGGGTGGAAAGAGATTTTGTCTGCGTCTGAGTTTAGTCCAATTGGGTTGTTTGACCCGGTTTCGTGAAGGAATAGGAGGTGGAGGATGGTTGCGGCAGCGATAACAAATGGCAGTAGGAAGTGGAATGCGAAGAATCGTGTTAGTGTTGCGTTATCTACTGAAAACCCCCCTCAGATTCATTGAACTAGCATGTCTCCCATGTATGGTACAGCGGAGAGGAGGTTTGTAATGACTGTGGCGCCTCAGAAGGATATTTGGCCTCATGGGAGGACGTAGCCCACGAAAGCTGTTATTATGACCAGGAGGAGGAGGATTACGCCGATGTTTCAAGTTTCTTTGTAAAGGTAAGACCCGTAATAGAGGCCTCGGGCGATGTGTATGTAGATGCAAATAAAGAAGAATGATGCTCCGTTGGCGTGGATGTTGCGGATTAGTCAGCCGTAGTTTACGTCTCGGCAGATGTGAGTTACTGATGAGAATGCGGTTGAGATATCTGAGGTGTAATGTATGGCTAAAAATAGGCCGGTTAGGATTTGAGTGGCCAAGCATAGCCCTAGGAGGGATCCGAAATTTCATCATGCTGAGATATTGGATGGTGCTGGTAGGTCGACTAGTGCGTCGTTGGCGATTTTAATTAGGGGGTGGGTTTTTCGTAGGCTTGCCATGGGGTGGTTTCTGTAGTTGAATAACAGCGGTGGTTCTTCAAATCACTGGTCTCAGTTAGAGTCTGAGCAGGAATTATGACTTATTTTATGTTCTTGTTATTAATAGCTTTGGTTGTGGGTTTAGTTGCTGTTGCTTCTAATCCTACGCCTTATTTTGCTGCGCTAGGTTTGGTAGTTGCGGCTGGGGTTGGGTGTGGAGTTTTGGTGGGCCATGGGGGTTCTTTTTTGTCATTAGTTCTTTTTCTAATTTATCTGGGGGGGATGCTCGTGGTTTTTGCCTATTCGGCAGCTTTAGCTGCTGAGCCTTTTCCTGAGGCCTGGGGCAGTCGTTCTGTGTTGGGTTATGTTTTGGTTTACCTGCTAGGGGTGGGCTTGGTAGCGGGGTTGTTTTGAGGGGGTTGGTACGAGGGTTCATGAGTGGTTGTGGACGGGTTGAAAGAATTTTCTGTTTTGCGCGGTGATATTAGTGGTGTGGCTGTAATGTACTCGTTTGGTGGAGGCATGCTGGTTATTTGTGCTTGGGTATTGCTTTTGACCCTGCTTGTTGTGTTGGAGCTTACTCGTGGTCTGAGTCGTGGAACTTTACGTGCGGTTTAGAGGAGGACTGGGATAATGGTTAGGATTAGGGTTAGGAGGAAGATGGTCAGGTATGTTTTGATTATCCCTCGTGAGATGTTGTCTGTGATTTCTGCCATAATTTTTTGTGTTTGTGCTAGGCCCTTTGGCCCGACTGTTTCGAGTCATGTTTTGTCAAGCTGGGTGGCGGCTGATTGTCCTAGGGTGAGTTTAAGTTTTGGGACGAGGCGGTGTGTGATTATGGGGAAAAATCCTAGTATGTTTGAGAAGTGGTGTGGGGGGATTGTTGGGGTAATTTTTACTTGTTTATTAGTTATGTTGGCTAGTTCTGCGGCTGTCAGTAGGCCCATGATTGTTACGATGAGGGCTGCCATTTTTAGGGCGGTTGGCATTGTTATGACGGGTGTTTTTATTGGTAGCAGGTTTTGGGTAATAATAAGTCCTGCGATGATGCTCCCTCAGGCAAGCCGTTTAAGAGGATTAATCACTAGTTGGTTATTTTCGTTAATTGGGCATAGGGGTAGGAATCGTGGGGCTCCCATGATCACGAAGTAAACTAGTCGGAAGCTATATACTGCAGTGAATGATGTGGCGATTAGTGTTAGGGTCAGGGCCCAGGCGTTAAGATAAGAGGTGCCCAGGGCTTCAATGATTGCGTCTTTTGAGAAGAACCCTGACAGGAAGGGGGTTCCTGTTAGGGCCAGGCTGCCGACTGTGAAGTAGGTTGAGGTGGCGGGTATAATATTGAATAGGCCCCCTATTTTTCGGATGTCTTGTTCGTCGTTTAGGCTGTGAATAATCGAGCCTGAGCACAGGAATAGTATGGCTTTGAAGAAGGCGTGGGTGCAGATGTGGAGGAATGCTAGTTGTGGCTGGTTTAGTCCGATTGCGACTATTATTAGGCCCAGTTGGCTTGATGTTGAGAAAGCCACAATTTTTTTGATATCATTTTGAGTGAGAGCGCAAGTGGCTGTGAATAGTGAAGTCAGTGCTCCAAGGCAGAGGCAGGTTGTTAGGGCTAGTTGGTTGTCTTCTATGAGGGGGTGGAAGCGGATTAGTAGGAAGATTCCTGCAACGACTATAGTACTTGAGTGAAGTAGGGCAGATACTGGGGTAGGGCCTTCTATGGCGGCTGGTAGTCAGGGGTGGAGGCCGAATTGGGCTGATTTTCCTGTTGCTGCTAAGATAAGTCCAATTAGGGGGAATGTTATGTCGAAGTCTTTTGATAGTGCTAGGATTTGTTGAATTTCTCAGGAGTTGAGGTTTATTGCGAACCAGGCTGTGGTTAAAATTAGTCCGATGTCTCCTACTCGGTTGTAGATTACGGCTTGGAGGGCTGCTGTGTTAGCGTCTGCTCGTCCGTATCATCATCCGATGAGCAGGAATGATATAATTCCTACCCCTTCTCAACCAATAAATAGTTGGAAGATGTTGTTGGCTGAGACTAGAGTGATTATAGCTACTAAAAATACGAGTAAGTACTTAAAGAACCGGTCAATGTTGGGGTCAGAGTGTATGTATCATAGTGAAAATTCAAGAATTGATCAAGTAACGTACAGGGCGATTGGGATGAAGATTAGGGAGTAGTGGTCAAATTTAAAGCTGACGTTCACGTCAAATGCTTGGGTATTTATTCACTGTCAGTTCGTTACGATGCTTTCTGTTCCCTGGGTTAGGAAGATTGTGAGGGGTAGCAGGCTGACGAAGAATGCGGAGCTAACGGCGGTTTTTAGGTGGTTATTTGCCATGTTAGATCCTTGCTGGCTAGGGTTGAGTGTGGTGAATAGTGGGTGAAGCAGAATAAAAAAGGTTAGGAGGAGGGACGAGTGTATGATTAGTGTCATAGCTTCCACTTGGATTTGCACCAAGAGTTTTTGGTTCCTAAGACCAACGGATGAGCTGTTATCCTTTGGAGGCACAAGGAAGCCAGGGATTTTAACCCTGGGACGTAAGAATTAGCAGTGCTTACTAATTTCTGTTCTTCCTTGGTGAGTAAGGGGGTTTTAACACCTATCTTTAGAATCACAATCTAATATTTTAGCTAAACTATACTTACAGTGGCACCATCCTCATATAAGTTCTGGTTTTGTCACTAGCAGGATGATGGGGACTAGGTGTAGGGTTAATAGTAGGTGCTCTCGGGTGTGGAATGGTTGAAGTCCCGTGATATGGCTTGGTGTTGGGCCTCGTTGTGACATGAGGAACATGTATAGGGAGTAGCTGGCTGTGATTAGTGTTCCTAATCCGGTGAGTAGGATTGTTCAGGGGGATCAGTTAAACAGGGTTGTAATGATTATAAGTTCTCCTATTAGGTTGGGCAGTGGTGGTAGTGCTAGGTTGGCCAGATTAGCAATAAATCATCATACTGCTGTCAGTGGGAAAATCACTTGTAGTCCTCGGGCAAGAACTATTGTTCGGCTGTGGGTTCGTTCGTATGCTGTGTTGGCTAGGCAGAATAATGCTGAGGATGCTAATCCATGGGCGATTATGAGGATAATTGCTCCTGAAAAGCCTCATGGGGTTTGAATTAGGATCCCTCCTGCCACCAATCCTATGTGACCTACGGATGAGTAGGCGATTAGTGACTTTAGATCCGTTTGTCGAAGGCAGATTGACCCGGTTATAATGATACCTCAGAGGGCCAAAATGATGAATGGGTAAGCCAGTTCTTTTGACAAGGGGTCGAGTATTACTATTATGCGCATTATTCCGTATCCGCCAAGTTTTAGTAGAACTGCTGCTAGTACTATTGATCCTGCTACGGGGGCTTCTACGTGTGCTTTTGGTAGTCATAGGTGGACTCCATATAGTGGTATTTTGACTAAAAATGCGACTAGGCAGCCGGCTCATCAAATTGTATGGCCTCAGGAGTTGAGTTGTAGGGGTTGTGAGTATTGAAGTACTAGTATTGATAGTGTGCCGGTGGATTGTTGAAGGAGGAGTAGGGCAACTAGAAGGGGGAGTGATCCTGCCAGGGTGTAGAACAGGAAGTAAGTCCCTGCGTTAAGCCGTTCGGTTTGATTTCCTCATCGAGTGATAATAATAAGGGTTGGGATAAGTGTGGCTTCAAATATGATGTAAAATATAATGATTTCTGTAGCGCCGAATGCCATGATTAAAAAGGTTTGTAGTGAGGTGAGGAGTATGATGTACGAGCGTTGTCGACTAATTGGTTCGGGGCTGATGTGGTTCTGGCTGGCTAGAATTATAAGTGGGAGTAATCAACATGTTAGTACTAGGAGGGGGGTTGATAGTGGGTCTGTAGCTAGGTATGTGTTGGAGGAGGTTCACCCGGTTTCTGATGTCCATTTTAGTCATGTTAGGCTGGTGAGGGCGATTAAGAGGCTGTGTGCGGTTGTGGTTGTTCACAGTCACTTGGGGGAGGTTAGTCAAATTGTTGGAAATAGCATGATTGTGGGGATTAGCACTTTTAGCATTGTAGGAGATTAAGGCTTTGTAGTCGGTTGGTTCCATGAGTACGGACTGTAGCGACTAGTAATGCTAGGCCGGTGCTTGCTTCACAAGCAGAAAAGGCTAAGAGTAGCATTGGGGCTGTTGAGAATCCTGTGGACTCAAATTGTAATGCCCATAGGGCTAGCGCAATAAATAAGGATAATATTATTCCTTCTAGGCATAAGAGTGCCGAGAGCAGGTGGGTTCGGTGAAATGCTAGTCCTATTAGACCTAGAATAAATGCTGAGCTAAAACTGAAGTGTGCGGGTGTCATAAGGGGGTCGTGGAGTTAAACCACGGTTTTCTGAGCCGAAATCAGAGGTCTTGTTTTGGACTAACCCCCCTTATTCTGCTCATTCTAGGCCGCCTTGGGTTCATTCATAAATTAACCCTAGAGTTAATAGGATTAAGACTGTAGTGGCTCAGAAGAATGTTCCTGTGGGGTTGTGGAGTTGGTCACCTCAGGGAAGTGGGAGGAGGAGGGCGATTTCTAGGTCAAAGAGAAGGAATAGAATTGCCACTAGGAAGAAGCGTAGGGAGAATGGCAGCCGGGCGGACCCTAACGGGTCGAATCCGCATTCGTATGGTGATAGCTTTTCTGCGTCTGGGCTTATTTGTGGTAGTCAAAAAGAGATAGTTGCTAAAATCAGGGATAGGGCTATCGTAATAATTAAAATGGTTATAATTAGGTTCACTATCTTTCCTTGGGGTTTAACCAAGACTGTGTGATGGAAGTCACTTGTACCTAATCTTATACTAGAAAGATTATGAGCCTCATCAGTAGATGGATACGTAGAGGAATAGTCATACTACGTCAACAAAGTGTCAGTATCAGGCAGCGGCTTCGAAACCAAAGTGGTGTTCAGATGTAAAGTGATATTGGGCTTGGCGTAGGAGGCATACCGCTAGGAAGGTTGATCCAATAATAACGTGGAGTCCGTGGAATCCTGTGGCTACGAAGAATGTTGAGCCGTAGACCCCGTCCGCGATTGTGAATGGTGCTTCGTAGTATTCTATAGCTTGGAGGGCGGTGAAGTAGAGCCCTAGAAGGATGGTTAGTGTTAAAGATTGGATAGCCTGCTTTCGTCCTCCTTCCATAATGCTGTGGTGGGCCCATGTTACTGTGACCCCTGATGCTAATAGTACGGCTGTGTTGAGGAGGGGGACCTCAAATGGGTCCAGTGGGACGATTCCTGCGGGGGGTCAGCATCCTCCTAGTTCTGGTGTTGGTGCTAGGCTTGAGTGATAGAAAGCTCAGAAGAATCCCAGGAAGAAGAACACTTCGGAGGTAATAAACAGAATTATTCCGTATCGTAGGCCTTTTTGTACTGGGGGTGTGTGGTGGCCTTGGAAGGTTCCTTCTCGAATAATGTCACGTCATCATTGGTATATGGTGAGAAGTAGGAGGATTATTCCTAGAGTTATTAGTGTTGTTGAGTGGAAGTGGAATCAGATTGCTAAACCTGATGTTATTAGCAGGGCAGCAATAGCTCCGGTTAGCGGTCATGGGCTTGGGTCAACTATGTGATAGGCATGTGCTTGGTGGGCCATTAAGTGTTTTCTTGCAGGTATAGGCTTAAAAGAAGTACAAATACATAGGCTTGGATTATTGCGACTGCAACTTCTAGAAGTGTGAGTAGAAATAGTACGGTGGCAGTTAGGATTGCTACTGTTGGTATTATTGGTAAGAGAACAAACACGGCGGTGGCGATAAGTTGAATCAGTAAGTGACCTGCGGTTAGGTTGGCTGTAAGTCGAACCCCTAGGGCTAGTGGTCGGATAAATAGGCTGATTGTTTCGATAATAATTAGTACTGGAATCAGTAGGATAGGTGTTCCTTCTGGCAGTAGATGTCCTAGTGCGACTGTTGGTTGGTTTCGTATCCCAATAATTACTGTAGCAAGTCACAGTGGTACAGCGAACCCCATGTTAAGTGATAGTTGTGTTGTGGGGGTGAAGGTGTAGGGCAGTAGTCCCAGCATGTTGATTGTGATTAAGAAGATTATTAGGGAGGTTAGTAGTAGGGCTCATTTATGGCCTTCTACGCTCAGCGGCAGTATTAGTTGGTTTGTGGAGCGGTTGATAAACCATTCTTGGGCTGTAATGAGGCGGTTGTTGATTCATCGAGATGATGGGGTTGGGTAAAGTACTCAGGGGAGGGCGATTGCGATGGCAATTAGTGGGACTCCCAGGTATGACGGGCTTGCAAATTGGTCGAAGAAGCTTACTATCATGGTCAGTCTCAGTACTCAGTTTTGTGTTTTTCGGCACTTATTGGGGTTGGTTCGTTTGGTGTGGTGTGGTTCAAGATTTTGGTTGGGATAACAGTTAAGAAGACTAGTCAGGAGAACACTAAAATTATGAATCAAGGGCCGGGGTTTAATTGTGGCATTTCACTAAGGGTGGTCTGGAGTCACCAATCTTTGGCTTAAAAGGCCAATGCTTTGTCCAATATTTAGCTTCTTAGCGAGGCAGAGACTACGGGGTATGTAGATCAAAGTATGAAGTTTAGTAGTGGTACTGTTTCAATTACGATTGGTATGAAGCTGTGGTTGGCCCCGCAGATTTCTGAGCATTGTCCGTAGTAAACTCCTGGGCGTGAGGCGAGAAGGGCGGTTTGGTTTAGCCGCCCTGGGACTGCGTCCATTTTTACGCCTATGGATGGGACGGCTCAGGAATGTAGTACATCTTCAGCAGATACTAGGATGCGGATTGGGGATTGTACTGGGATGACTATTCGGTGGTCCGTTTCTAGGAGTCGGAATTGTCCGGGGGCAAGGTCTTGGGTGGGTACTATATAGGCGTCGAAGGCCAGGTCTTCATAATCTGTATATTCGTAGCTTCAGTATCATTGATGTCCTATTGCTTTAATCGTTAGGTGGGGGTCGTTGATTTCGTCTATAAGGTATAGAATGCGTAGGGAGGGCAGGGCGATTATGACTAAAATCACGGCAGGTAAAATGGTTCACACGATTTCGATTTCTTGAGAGTCTAAGATAAACTTGTTAGTGAGTTTAGTAGATACCATTGCAATAATAATATATAATACTAGAGTGCTAATTAGGAATACAATTATTAGTGCGTGGTCGTGGAAGTGAAGAAGTTCTTCTATGACTGGTGATGCTGCGTCTTGGAATCCTAGCTGTGTTGGATGTGCCATTAAGCCCCAGGCTTAAAAGACATGCGGGGATTTAACCCACAATTTCACCTTGACAAGGTGGTGTAATTTACATTTTACTAATGTCTTTAGAAGAAAGTGACAGAGTGGTTATGTGGCTGGCTTGAAACCAGCATATGGGGGTTCAATTCCTCCCTTTCTCGTTAGTTCGATTGAACTTGGACAAACGCTGGTTCCTCGTATGTGTGATAAGGAGGGGGGCAGCCGTGGAGTCATTCTACGTTTGTTGTTGTTAATTCTACGGAGAGAACTTCTCGTTTGGCGGTAAAGGCTTCTCATAGAATAAATAGGAATATAATTACTGCTACCAGTGAAATTAGTGATCCAATGGATGAGATTGTGTTTCATAGGGCATAAGCATCCGGGTAGTCAGAATATCGTCGTGGCATGCCTGCTAGGCCTAGGAAGTGTTGTGGGAAGAACGTGAGGTTAACCCCAATAAATATGACTGTGAAGTGGATTTTTGTTCAGGCGCTATGAAGGGTATATCCGGTTAGTAGGGGGAATCAGTGCACAAAGGCTGCTATAATAGCAAATACAGCACCCATAGATAGTACGTAGTGGAAATGTGCAACTACATAATAGGTGTCGTGAAGAACAATGTCGAGTGATGAGTTGGACAGGACAATCCCTGTGAGTCCGCCTACTGTAAATAGGAAGATGAATCCCAGAGCCCATAGTATTGGTGTTTCTCATTTGATTGACCCTCCGTGGAGGGTGGCTAATCAGCTAAACACCTTTACACCTGTCGGAATTGCGATGATTATTGTTGCAGATGTAAAGTATGCGCGAGTGTCTACATCTATTCCAACGGTGAATATGTGGTGGGCTCATACAATAAACCCTAAAAGGCCGATGGCCATTATGGCTCAAACTATTCCTATATAACCGAATGGTTCTTTTTTACCAGAATAATAGGCTACGACATGAGAAATGATTCCGAATCCTGGGAGGATAAGGATGTATACTTCTGGGTGGCCAAAGAATCAGAACAGGTGTTGGTAGAGGATTGGGTCTCCTCCTCCTGCTGGGTCAAAGAATGTGGTGTTGAGGTTTCGGTCTGTTAGGAGCATTGTAATTCCAGCGGCTAGGACGGGTAGTGATAGGAGAAGGAGTACAGCGGTTACAAGCACGGATCAGACGAATAATGGTGTTTGGTATTGGGAGATGGCTGGGGGTTTCATGTTAATAATTGTGGTAATAAAGTTGATTGCCCCGAGGATTGACGAGACCCCTGCTAAGTGGAGTGAGAAGATTGTCAGGTCTACTGATGCCCCTGCGTGGGCCAGGTTTCCTGCAAGGGGTGGGTAGACTGTTCACCCTGTTCCGGCCCCAGCCTCAACACCGGAAGAAGCTAGTAACAGTAGGAACGATGGGGGTAATAATCAGAAACTTATGTTATTTATTCGTGGAAATGCTATGTCTGGGGCTCCAATTATCAGTGGTACGAGTCAGTTTCCAAACCCCCCGATAAGGATGGGCATTACTATAAAGAAGATTATAACGAAGGCGTGGGCAGTGACGATAACATTGTAAATTTGGTCATCACCTAGAAGCGACCCGGGTTGACTGAGTTCAGCTCGAATTAGGAGGCTTAGGGCGGTTCCCACTATTCCAGCTCAGGCACCAAATACGAGATAAAGGGTACCAATGTCTTTGTGGTTGGTAGAGAAGAATCAGCGCGTGATTGCCACAGGTAGGGTGGCCGAGTGGTTAGGCGGTGGGTTGTAGCCCCGAAGACAGAGGTTTAAGTCCTCTCCCTATCAAGCCCCGTGGTGAAGAGCACATCGGATTGCAAATTCGAAGACGTAGATTAATACCCTGCCGGGGCTTTTCCCGCCTTGCTGGGCCCAGGCGGCGGGAAAAGTAGATGGATGCTCGCTGGCTTGAGCGCTTAGCTGTTAACTAAGAGTTTGTAGGATCGAGGCCTTCCCATCTAGTAAGGCCTTAGCTTAATTAAAGCGTCTGATTTGCAATCAGGAGATGCAAGTTAATCCCTTGTAGGTCTTAGTCAGGGACTAGAAGATTTTCACTTCTACTTAGAGCTTTGAAGGCTTTTGGTCTGATATTATCCTAAGTCCCTAGGTGGTTAGTATTAGGATGGTGGGGGTCATTGGTAGTAGTCCTAAGGCGGCTGTAATGAATAGGGCGAGTGGTAAGGAGGTTTGGGCTTGCTGGGTTCGTCAAGGGGTGGTTGAGTTGGTTGTGTTTGGGGAGATAGTCAGTGTTATGGCGTAGCACAATCGTAGGTAGAAGTACAGGCTGATTAATGCGGTCAGGGCTATTGTTGTAGCAATGATCGGGAGGTTTTGTTTTGTTAGTTCTTGTAGAATTATTCATTTTGGTATGAATCCCGTAAGTGGTGGAAGGCCACCTAGTGATAGTAGGACTAGGGCGGTTGTTGACGCAAGTATGGGGCTTTTTGATCAGGTTGTTGCGAGCGTGCTGATTTTGGTTGTTAGTGATATTTTTAGGGTTAAGAATGTTGCGGAGGTTATGATAATGTATATTCCCAGTGCAAGTAGGGTGAGTTGTGGGGCGTATTGGATCACAATAATCATCCACCCCATATGGGCGATTGAGGAGTAGGCTAGGATTTTTCGTAGTTGGGTTTGGTTTAATCCTCCTCATCCCCCCACCAGTGTGGACGTGATCCCTAATAGTGTTAGTAGTAGTGGATCAATATTTTGTGCTGTTTGGATAATTAGTGCAAATGGGGCAAGTTTTTGTCAGGTCGACAGGATTAGGCCTGTTAGCAGGTCTAGTCCTTGTAGGACTTCTGGTATCCAGAAATGTACTGGTGCGAGTCCAATTTTGAGTGCTAGGGCGGTCATGAATATTGTGTTGGCGAGGGGGCTTGATAGGTCGTTGATGCTCCATTCTCCTGTTATTCATGCATTTGTTGTGCTTGCAAATAGGATTATTGCTGCTGCGGTGGCCTGGGTTAAGAAGTATTTTGTGGTTGCTTCAACTGCCCGGGGGTGGTGGTGTTGTGCTATTAGGGGGGCGATTGCCAGTGTGTTGATTTCTAAGCCCATTCAGGCTAGAAGTCAGTGGGAGCTGGCAAAGGTTAGTGTAGTCCCTAATCCTAGACTGGATAGTAGGATTGCAAGTACGTATGGGTTCATTGGCGGAGGAGGGACTTTAACCGTCATGTTCGGGGTATGGGCCCGAAAGCTTTATTAGCTGACCACGCCTGTAGAGAGTAGTGTAAAGGAAGCACCAAGAGTTTTGATCTCTTGAGTATGGGTTCAATTCCCTTCTTTCTAGGAACTGAGGGGATTTTAACCCCTGTAATTCACTCTATCAAAGTGGCCCTTAGGTGCTCGGGCACAGTTCCTTGGTTATAGTTGTGGGGGAAGTCCTGCCAGGGCGATTGGCAGGGCGGCGTGCCATAAGACAAAGGCGAGTGTTAGGGGAAGGAAGTTTTTTCATACTAGGTGTATAAGTTGGTCATACCGGAATCGTGGGTACGAGGCCCGCACTCAGAGGAATACAGTGGATAGGAGTGCAGCTTTGGTTATGAGGTTGACTGCTGTTAGTTCGGGGATGCTGGGGATGTGTGAGGCTCCTAGGAACAGCACGGCTGAGAGGGTGTTTATTAGAAGGATGTTGGCGTACTCGGCCAAGAAGAAGAGTGCGAAGGGTCCTCCTGCGTATTCTACGTTGAAGCCAGATACTAGTTCTGATTCTCCTTCTGTTAGGTCGAATGGTGCTCGGTTTGTTTCGGCTAGTGTTGAGATGTACCATATTGCGGCTAGTGGTCAGGCAGGGATGAGTAGTCAAATGCTTTCCTGGGTGGTGTTGAATGTTTGTAAGGTGTAGCCCCCTGAAAAAATAATTACGGAGAGGAGGATTAGCCCTAGGCTGACTTCGTAGGAGATTGTTTGGGCTACGGCCCGGAGGGCCCCGATTAATGCGTATTTTGAGTTTGATGCTCAGCCTGACCCAAGGATTGAGTATACTGCGAGGCTTGATAGGGCTAAAATGAATAGGATTCCAGGTTGAGGTCGACTATTGGGTAGGGCATGGGCATTGGTGTTCATAGGATTATTGCCAAGGTTAATGCAAGTATGGGGGGCAGCTAGAAATAGAAATGGGGATGATGTGGAGGGCCGGACGGGCTCTTTGACAAAAAGCTTTACGCCGTCGACGATGGGCTGTAGTAGTCCGTAGGGTCCCACTACATTTGGTCCTTTTCGTAGTTGTATATACCCTAGTACTTTTCGTTCGATTAGTGTCAGGAAGGCTACTGCTAGTAGCACGGGTACGATGTAGGCTAGGGGGTTAATTAGGTGGGTAGTTAGGGTGTTTAGCATAAACTGGGAAGAGGATTTGAACCTCTGGCTAAAAGGGCTTAGGCCTTTCGCAATTTACCATGCTCTGCCACCCCAGTATGTCCTTATTTTGGCTGGTAGGGGTTTTGGCCCTCCCTTTATCTTATTTATTTGTTTGCATAAGTTAGGGGTGGGGCGTGCTTGAAGTATGGGCCCCTCTTTTCCGATCCTTTCGTACTAGGAAAAATGGCGTTACAGATAGAAACTGACCTGGATTGCTCCGGTCTGAACTCAGATCACGTAGGACTTTAATCGTTGAACAAACGAACCCTTAATAGCGGCTGCACCATTAGGATGTCCTGATCCAACATCGAGGTCGTAAACCCTCTCGTCGATATGGACTCTGGGAGAGGATTGCGCTGTTATCCCTAGGGTAACTTGGTTCGTTGATCGGTTTATGTTGCCGGATCATGTTTGGTCAGATGTTCTGTGGCTTAGAGATGTCTCTCTTGGTTTTAGGTGGTTTGTCCCAGTCCACTTGGAGGCTTTTCTTTCCTCCGTGGTCGCCCCAACCGAAGGTAAAATATCATGTTCCACAAAGTTTTTACTTTTTACTAAGTTGTTTGACGTGGACTGAGTTTTGTACCTTAAGCTCCAAAGGGTCTTCTCGTCTTGTATAGTTATGTCCGCTTCTGCACGGGCAGATCAATTTCACTGACTTGAAAGGGGAGACAGTTAAGCCCTCGTTTAGCCATTCATACAGGTCTCTATTTAAAAGACAAGTGATTGCGCTACCTTTGCACGGTCAGGATACCGCGGCCGTTGAACTTGTGGTCACTGGGCAGGCTGGACCTCCTATACTTGGTTGTGTTGCAGGAGGCGATGTTTTTGGTAAACAGGCGAGGCTTGTGCTTGCCGAGTTCCTTCCTTTTCTTTTAGTCTTTCCTTTAAATAGCACTCCAGTGTGGGGGTAACGATAGTTGGGTTGTGGGTTTTTCTTGATTTTCTTTTAGTCCACATTGCTCTCTGGGGTTGGGTTCGTTAGTTGCCCAATGGTTGGTCCGGTTTGGCTTACACTTGTGCTTGGAGAAGGGCGGGCCTTCTTGTTACTCATTTTAGCATAGTCTCTTCCATGTGGGCATGGGTTGGCCTAGTAGCAGTTAGGGGAGTAAGATTTTTTGTCAGGATAATAAACTTTTTTCTGTCTGAGCTTTAACGCTTTCTGTTTAGGTGGCTGCTTTTAGGCCCACTAGAACGGTGTGTTTTATGTATTATGATCTTTATCCTCCTGGAAAGGTTGTGTCCTTTGTTTAAGGGGCTGTACCCCCTTTAACTAACTCTCGTATGTCTCTCTTAGTGCCTTGTTTGTGTTTTGGTTTGGGGGATACGAGGCTGAACTTTTATTCATCTCTTAGGCAACCAGCTATCACCAGGTTCGGTAGGTCTGTCACTTCTACCCGGAGCTCTTCCCACTCTTTTGCCACAGAGACGGGTTCGCCCTATAATAGGCTGTCTCGGGGTAGCTCACCTGGTTTCGGGGTTTCAAACTAAAGATCTCTTTGCTTGGGTGTACTGGCTAAATCATGATGCAAGAGGTACAAGATTTAATCTTTGCTTTTTTGTGCTTGTATGGGTTGTTTCATTTCTCTTTCAGCTTTCCCTTGCGGTACTATTTCTATTGCTTTGGTGGGACCTTTTCTGTCTCCCATACTCAGGTAAAAGAATGGTTTAGTTTTTGGTGTTAGGCTTACTTTGTTTATTTATATTGTTCAGTTATTGGGTGGGTTAAGCTAGCTGTTTGGCTCAGGACGACCCAATTTGCATGGGTGTCTTCTCGGTGTAAGTGAGATGCTTGACTAACTCAGCCACGTCCTGGGTTTGGTCCAAGTGCACCTTCCGGTACACTTACCATGTTACGACTTGCCTCCCCTTGTTGTTGATGTTGTATTAGGTATGTTTTGATATGTTGTGACGGGGAGGGTGACGGGCGGTGTGTACGCGTCTCAGAGCCGGGTTCAAAGGGACACTCTGTTTCCTTTTTACTACTAAATCCTCCTTCAAGCACTGTTTTCATGGTGCGTGTTCGTAATATTCTGTGATAGAAAATGTAGCCCATTTCTTCCCACTTCATGCGCTACACCTCGACCTGACGTTCTGGGTTGTGCCCATTTTGCTTACTTTTACTCCTTCACAGGGTAAGCTGACGACGGCGGTATATAGGCTGGGTTGGCTAGAAGTGGTGAGGTTAAACGAGGGTTATCGGTTCTAGAACAGGCTCCTCTAGGGGGGTCTGAGACACCGTCAGGTCCTTTGGGTTTTAAGCTGCTGCTCGTAGTACCCTGGCGGACATCTAATTGTAGGTGGATGTCTTGGTTTACGGCTGAGCATAGTGGGGTATCTAATCCCAGTTTGTTTCTCAGCTTTCGTGGGGTCGGGTGAGTTTGTTAAAGCTACTTTCGTATATAGGGCTTCGGACACCCAGAAGCGTATGACGGCCAAGGGGCTATTTGGCTTTAAAAAAGAATTTTAATCCCTAACCACCCTTTACGCCGTTAGTAATATCAACTAGGGCCTCTCGTCTAACCGCGGTGGCTGGCACGAGTTTTACCGGCCCTCTTAGACACTAACTAAGTCAAGTTTTCACTCATGGCTTAATGTTTATCACTGCTGAATTCCCTTGGGGGTGTGGCTTGGCTAGGCGTCTTGGGCTGATGTTTGTGCCTGATGCCCGCCCCTCGTCCCCGGGTAGGGGGATTGAGGGCATACTCACTGGGCTGCGGAGACTTGCATGTGTAAGTTGGGTCATAGCTGATAGTAAGGTCGGGACCATGCCTTTGTGCATGCGGAGTTTTTTAGGACCCATCTTGGCATCTTCAGTGCCATGCTTTGTATTAAGCTACGCTAGC